ATAAAAATAAAAATATTAATACATAAGATAAATATAAAAATAGATAAGACGAAATTCGTCCACCCCCAGTATATTTGATCCCTTCCCCTATAAATAAACTCGCAACCCCAAGGCCATTTGTGATTCCATCAATTATACGTCTATCAAAGAACTGAATTAGTTCGGACAATCCTCTTATACTCATGAGGAATACCCTAATATAAAAAATATCTATGTAACCACGATTATACGACCAATTGTATACCATATTTTTTATTTGGTCCGAGAGAGTTCTTTTAGAGCCCCTTTTTACAAATGAATTTATTAAGTGCAAATTATTGAAAGATGAATAAGCGGACCCATAGAAAATAGATGCTATAAATAGTCCGAAAAGAGCTATACTTACCGAAAAAATGGCATTTGTCAAAAATTCATACCAATTCACAGAATAATTAGAATTTCCATGAAAAAGGTTTGTCCATGGAGTTAACCATTTCGATAATATATCAAAATCTACTACCCCTTCTTGATCAAAATGAATTCCTATTGATCCAATAAACAAAGTAAATAGTACCAATACAAGCAGAGGAAATAGCATAGTATTGTCCGATTCGTGCGGATACATGTAAGTGTATTTATTTCTAAAGTAAGTACTAAAGTATCGCATTTGATTTCTTATATTATGATCAATTTGATATGTATCCTTTGAAAAAAAGGAGACCTTAGTATTTTGTGTTAATAAAAATAAATTTCTATTTACTACTTTTGGTGCTTTCTTTCCCCATAAAGATATTGAATAGAATGAGCTATTTTTAATGCTACTGTAATTTTGAAAATGAACGCGCAAATTCCCATCAAAAGTAAGTAAATACATCCGAAACATATAAAATGCGGTTAATCCCGCAGTGAAACAAGCTATTATTGCGTAAATTGGTGAATACAACCAACTATCATTAAGAATTTCATCTTTTGACCAAAAACAAGCAAGAGGTGGAATACCACAAAGAGAAAGTGTACCTAATAAAAAGGTAATTCTTGTAATTGGAACATATCTTTTTAAACCGCCCATAAGAACCATATTCTGACTTTTATCTGGTGAATATCCAACAATAGGTTCCATTGAATGAATAATAGATCCGGATCCCAAAAACAATAAAGCTTTAGAATAAGCATGAGTGATCAAATGGAATAAAGCAGCTCGATAAGAACCTATACCTAGAGCTAACATAATATAACCCAATTGAGACATTGTAGAATAGGCTAAACTTCTTTTAATGTCTCTTTGAGCAAGAGCCAAAGTAGCTCCTAATAGTACTGTTATTATGCCTATTAAAGAAATGAAATTCATTATGTAAGGTATGACTATGAAAAGAGGAAGAAGTCTAGCTACAAGAAAAATTCCTGCTGCTACCATGGTAGCAGCATGTATAAGAGCAGAAATAGGAGTAGGCCCCTCCATGGCATCAGGTAACCATACGTGAAGGGGGAATTGCGCGGATTTGGCAATTGCGCCGACGAATAGTAATAAGGCACAGAGAGTAGCAAATAAAGAATTGAACCCATTACTATGGATCAAGTTATTAACTATTTTGAACAAATCCCGAAATTCGAAATTGCCTGTTATACAATAAAAACCTAAGATTCCTAATAATAAACCAAAATCCCCTACACGATTAGTTACAAAAGCTTTTTGGCAAGCACTTGCTGCAATCGGTCGTGTAAACCAAAAACCTATTAATAAATATGAGCACATTCCCACCAGTTCCCAAAAAATATAAATTTGTATCAAATTGGAACTAGTAACTAATCCCAACATGGAAGCATTGAAAAAACTCATATAAGCAAAAAATCTCAAATATCCTTGATCGTGAGACATATAATTATCGCTATAAATAAGAACCATGATTCCAACAGTAGTAATTAGTACTGACATAATAGAAGTAAGTGGATCGATCAAGTGTCCGAACTCCAAGGAAAAATCATTATTGATGGTCCAAGACCATAGATATTGATAGATAGAACTTCCATTTATTTGCTGAATAGACAGACTGGACGAAAACCCCAAAGTTATACTTAGCAGTAAAACACTAGTAAAAGCCCACATCCGACGAATGTTTTTTGTTGCTGTAGGAATAAGCAGAAGCCCAAATCCTATTAACATGGTAACTGGAAGTGGAAGAAAGGGTATTATCCATGCATATTGATATGTATGTTCCATAAAAAAAACCAATTTTAATTTTTTTTTTTTATTCTTATTTTTATTCTTATTGATTTAATAGTTTCCGACTCACCAATTCTTATCTCTTTCGAAAGACACAATAATCAAAGAAAAGAACTCAACAAAAAATAGGAAAAAACTAAAATATTTGAATTCTTCATTATAATTATTCTGACTCTTTCTCAGATATTTATTTGAAATATTAAACTATTTCAAATATTAAAAAAGCTATAATTGGTTGATCGAATAACATCACTAACTAACTAAGTAGAGGTTATTACTTAGTTATTAATTAGTTAGTAACAAAAAATAAGATATTTATTAAAATACAGAATATTACAGAATATCAAATCTTTAATCATTCTACTACTATATATATATATTTTATATATTTATTATTATATATTTATTCTTTATTATTATATATTATATTATTATTATATTATATTCTAGTAATTAATAATCATATCATATATACATATATAATAGTAAGAAAAACAATTCCATCAAAAACAGTACTTGATTCTAATATAAGTCACAGTATCCATCAAAAATTCGACTCAATAAGGAGGGCCTGGTTATTCTAGTTTTGGTTATTCTAATTAATTTATTTGCAGTAATTATCTAACGCATTGGCAACCAATTGATGGGGTTCCACTAAATAAAACTTATCTTTATCAGAAATCCTATGATACTCCTACTTCGTATAGTATAGAACTGAAAAAAGAAATTCCCCCTTTATCTGACTTTATTAAAAATTATTATCTATTCTATTTATCCCTAGACATATATGATATGTCATGGGTATATATTTATTATATATTATAATATTATATATTATAATATTATAATTATAATATATTATTAATATTTAATATATTATTTAGTATATATATATATGTTTAGTATATATATAATATATGTTTTTATATGTATGTTATGTTTATGTTGTTTTGAAAAAATTATGGACTATTCATCATCCAAGGGATAAATATGGATAATGACTAAAAAAACGATCTATTTCGAACAATATATGTCTTTCACATACAACGATAAAAATTAGTACTTGTTTTTGAATGGCGGTTCCAAAAAAACGTACTTCTATATCAAAAAAACGTATTCGTAGAAATATTTGGAAAAAAAAGGGATATTTAACAGGAGAAAAAGCGCTTTCTTTAGCTAAATCGGTTGCCACTGGACATTCAAAGAGTTTTTTTGTGCAACAAACAAGTAATAAAATTTTAGAATAATCTAAATCAACATACCATGAATAACTTAAATTTTCTAAGATTAATGATTGATTCGCATTAACTAATGTATTGAATGTATTGAACCCCTCAATATTAGTTAGAACTAAATTAGCTGCTGTGGTATGTAGAATAAGAGTTATTTTATGTTTACCGAGCTTTAATTTAAGTATTATTTTCAATCTCTATCAATTTTTTTAATTGATAGAGATTGAAAGTTTTTTTGTTATATGTGTAGCCCAAAACCTAATTAGATTTAGTAATTAAATTTAGTAAAGTAATATAGTATCATAAATTATGGACACAGCGAAGAGTATTAGTAATGATTCTAAGGTATCGAAATCATTATAAAAATTCCTCAGATTTAGTGATAAAATTTTGATAAAGATAAATAGGAAATTTAGGAAATTATAGTTATTTTATTTTGTTTACTAAGAAAATAAATCTTTTTAATTTTCAATACATAAAATAAGAGAAACGAATAAAAAATAAAAAAATAAAAAATAGAAAAGGGACAATTTTGAGTTCTATAACTCGGTCTTCGGCCGATAGCAAAACTATCTAGTTTCGACTGTTCCGTAAGAACTTAGTTTCGAGATACGTGAAAGTTGATTGTTAAAACTGAACCCTACGGCGATACTAACTACGTGTTAGTGAACATTTAAATATAAATTTGAACGAATCTTTTTTTTTTTCATCGATTCTAATGTTTACTAAACTATATTGAATTCTTGAATCTTGACCGTTCGACATGAATTGAATATTATTTATTATTATTTTGAGTAAGCCGCCATGGTGAAATCGGTAGACACGCTGCTCTTAGGAAGCAGTGCTAGAGCATCTCGGTTCGAGTCCGAGTGGCGGCATCCTCTAAAAGGGATACAAAATGGATCCTATAATGTATTTAATTCTCGATTTTAATTCTGCAACGGAGCCCTCTTTTTATGATATTTGCGACTTTAGAACATATATTAACTCATATATCTTTTTCGATTATTTCAATTGTGATTACGATTCATTTGATAAACTTATCAGTCCGCGAAATCGTAGGATTACGCAATTCATCAGAAACTGGAATGATAGCTACTTTTTTCTCTATAACAGGATTATTAGTTATTCGTTGGATTTATTCGGGGCATTTCCCGTTAAGTAATTTATATGAATCATTAATCTTTCTTTCTTGGGGTTTATCCATTATTCATATGATTCCCTATTTTAGGAATCATAAAAATGATTTAAGCGCAATAACCGCGCCAAGTGCTATTTTTACCCAAGGTTTCGCCACGTCGGGTCTTTCAACCGAAATGCATCAATCTTCAATATTAGTACCTGCTCTACAATCTCAGTGGTTAATGATGCACGTAAGTATGATGTTATTGAGCTATATATCTCTTTTATGTGGATCATTATTATCAGTCGCTCTTCTAGTCATTACATTTCGAAAAAACATAGATACTTTTTTAAAAAGCAATAATTTCTTAATTAAGTCATTTTTCTTTTGGGGGGTCGAATACTTGAATGAGAAACGAAGTGTTTTTAAAAACACTTCGTTTATTTCATTTCGAAATTATTACAAATATCAATTGACTCAGCGTTTGGATTATTGGAGTTATCGTGTCATTAGTTTGGGATTTACCTTTTTAACCATAGGCATACTTTCGGGAGCAGTATGGGCTAATGAGTCTTGGGGATCTTATTGGAATTGGGACCCTAAGGAAACTTGGGCATTTATTACTTGGATCATATTTGCGATTTATTCACATACTAGAACAAATCAAAGTTTACAAGATACGAATTCGGCACTTGTGGCTTCGATAGGATTTCTTATAATTTGGATATGTTATTTTGGGATCAATTTATTAGGAATTGGTTTACATAGTTATGGTTCATTTACATTAACATCGAATTAGATAAATTATCTAACCTAAAGAGTACATAACATAAGAACATTGTCTCATATATAACGAGAGTTTTTGAGAACCAGTTGATTCTTTGAATCAACTGGTTCTCAAAAACTCGAGATACATCTTTTTACAACTCTAATTCACTTCATTTTTTTTTTTCATTGTACAGTGAACTGTTTTTAAAACCTTAAAATCACAGATTTATAAGACTTTGAGTCTCATTAATGAAAACTATCTATAAAAATAATTAGATAGGATAGTTTGTACCTTGTCAACTGATAGTAAGAGAACGAAATCGGGATAAATACCAATCCATATTACGGGTAAAAAAAGACATATCAAAACAAACAGCTCTCGTGGTCCAGAATCGACCAAATTAGAGTTTGGAACATTAAATAACTTGTACCCGTAGAACATCTGACGTAACATAGATAATAAATAAATAGGAGTTAATATCATTCCAATTGCCATTACAAAAGTAATTAGCACCTTTGGCATGAAAAGATATTTTGAGCTGGTAATTATTCCAAAAAATACTACTGATTCCGCAACAAAACCACTCATTCCCGGCAATGCAAGAGAAGCCATCGAGAAGCTACTGAACATGGTAAATATTTTTGGCATTAGGACAGATATCCCCCCCATTTCGTCGAGATAAACAAGACGTATTCTATCACAACTTGTTCCCGCCAAGAAAAAAAGTGCAGCACCAATAAATCCATGAGAAAGTATTTGTAAAATTGCTCCATTTAGTCCCATGTTGGTTATAGAACCAATTCCTATAATTGTGAAACCCATGTGAGATACAGAAGAATAGGCTATTCTCTTTTTTAAATTGCGTTGACCAAAAGAGGTTGAAGCTGCATAAATTATTTGTATTGTTCCCACTATCACCAACCATGGAGAAAATATGGAATGAGCGTGGGGTAATAATTCCATATTGATCCGAATCAATCCATATGCTCCCATTTTTAATAAGATTCCGGCAAGAAGCATACATGTACTGTAATGTGCCTCTCCGTGGGTATCCGGTAACCATGTATGTAGGGGTATGATCGGCGATTTGACAGCATAAACAATAAGGAAGCCAAAATAGAATATTATTTCCAATGCCGCAGGATATGATTGATTAACTAATCTTTCAAAATCTAATGTCGGTTCATTGGAACCATATAAACCCATACCTAGAACTCCTATTAAGAGAAAAATAGAACCCCCCGCAGTATACAAAATAAACTTTGTAGCCGAGTACAGGCGCTTCTTTCCCCCCCACATGGATAAAAGTAAATAAACAGGAACTAATTCTAACTCCCACATGATGAAAAAAAGTAAAAGGTCTCGAGAAGAAAATGATCCTATTTGACCACTGTACATTGCTAACATAAGGAAATAGAATAATCGTGAATTTCGAGTAACTGGCCAAGCCGCTAAAGTCGCTAAAGTAGTGATAAATCCTGTCAATAAAATGGGTCCCACGGAAAGTCCATCGATTCCCAGTTTCCAGTGAAAATTAAAACTATTTATCCATTTCAAATCTTCTTCCAATTGGATTAATGGATTGTCCAATTGGAAATGATAACAGAATACATACGCCGTTAAAAGGAGTTCTAATAGGCATATACATATAGTATACCAGCGAAAAACCTTATTCCCCTTATGAGGAAGAAAAAAAATGGAAGAACCCGCGAATATCGGCAAAACAACAAGTATTGTTAACCAAGGAAAATAACTCGTGATAAAGACAAAATACGCTTTGACCAGAAAAGCCCGTGCTCGGAATAATAAATATATTTTATCGAGTACGGGCTTTTGTCGGTAAAGAGGAATCAAACGATTCAAGTGGAGTTTTTTGTAATGTATCAATCAATAAGATAGACCCATGCTGCGAGTTGTTTCATGCCATAAATAAACACGGACACTCAAAAAATCTGTTGGGCAGGCGGATTCACATCTTTTACAACCTACACAATCCTCGGTTCTTGGCGCGGAAGCAATTTGCTTAGCTTTACATCCGTCCCAAGGTATCATTTCCAATACATCCGTGGGGCAGGCTCGTACACATTGAGTACACCCTATACATGTATCATAAATTTTTACTGAGTGTGACATTGAATCTATAAATTCCAGTTTTGAACATAAAAAGTTTTCGATCTGGTATGGTAAAATGATAAAATCAGTAGTAAATGGATTATATGTTTATATTGTAGATACCAGACGAATCAATGATTTATCAATTTTTTTTTTATCAATATATTTCTAAATCTGTTCATGAGAAAGTGCCAAGAGACTTTTATTTTCGTTTCAACAACCACAGTCATACAATACAAGTTGCACATGCGAATTCAAATTGGTCAACAAACAATACAATCAACAAACAATACAATATCTAATATTAATATTAGAATATTAATATTAATTAATGGAATTCTATTCTAATTCTTAATTCTAATATATAAATCTGATATCTAATATATAAATATATAAATAAAATATATAAAAAAAAATATATAAATAAGAAAAAAATTCTAATTATATTTTTATATTATTCTTTAATATTATATATTATTAATATTATATATTATTATATTTATATATTATATATATTTATTATATATATTAAATTATATTATAAAAAATTATAAAATATAACGAATAATTATGAATAATTATAATGAACGATGACGAATAATTTAATTATTCAACAAATTCGATTGATTGATACGAGTTGATTTTCTGTTACGATGGATCGACGAAACAATAGCTAGCCCAATAGCTGCTTCAGCAGCGGCAATAGCTATGACAAAGATTGAGAAAATATCTCCTTTTAATTGGCGACTATCAAATAAATCAGAAAATGTTACGAGATTGATATTAACCGAATTTAGTATAAGCTCAAGACACATAAGCGCTCTAACCATGTTTCGACTTGTGATTAATCCATAGATACCGATAGAAAATAAATAGACACTAAAAAAAAGTACATACTCAAACATCATTAACTAACTCCTCATCAATATCAATCTTGATTCATTTCAATATGATATGAACAACAATTCAACTGATTCGATTGACTAGAATAGAACAAACAATTACAGAACAAGAGAAGGTATTGTTAATAGATTTCACTAAAAACCTTAAATCTTTCCATGTTTTTAGTTGATTTCAAATTTAGAATTCAAAAAATTTTTTGAATTCTAAGTATTTATTATTGACGAGCCATAGTAATTGCACCTATTAAAGAGACTAAAAGAATTATAGAAATGAGTTCAAATGGAAGATAAAAATCTGTTGATAAATGAATCCCAATTTGTTGAACGTTACTTATTAGGTCCTGTTCTAGAATCTGGTTTGATTTTGTAGTCCAAAGAATTCCGTACCATGACGTATCTGGGATAGTAGTAATTAGTGAAAAAAGAATACTTGTACAAACCAGTGAAGTAACCCCATCTCCAATGGTCCAAAGGCGGGAATCATTGGAATATTCTGAACCGTTCATAAACATTACAGCAAATATGATTAAGACATTTATGGCTCCTACATAAATAAGAAGTTGTGCGGCAGCTACAAAATAGGAATTCGATAGAATATAGAATAAGGATATACAAACAAGAACCAATCCCAATGAAAAGGCAGAATAAATTGGATTGGTAAATAATACTACTCCCAGGCCCCCCAATAGAAGAACTGATCCCAGAAATATTACGAGAATACTATGTATTGGTCCAGGTAAATCCATTATGTATAAAATAAGAGATAAATAAGTCGAAAGATTTCATGACCTTACTGAATAGTCGAAGAAGGGAAAATTACCCTATTTTTTTGTCTATGATACGTTCCTAAATTAAATATTAATGGAATTGTAATATGGATTAATATAGATATAGATAAAGTTATTGGACCAATCCCGATTTTGCATTTTTATTTTATTCGAAATAAAAGAGTAGTTAGACTTTTATATTTCGAAATCATCACCAAAAATATATAAATAAACCAATGATTCTCAACAATCAATAGTTATTAGTTATTATTTTTAGTTACATCGACTAACTAAAATAAAAGAAGCTTCACTTGGATCTTTCTATCAAAATATTAAAAAATATTAAAAAATATATATATATATATTAGTTAATAATTGGTAATTGTTCTTGAATCAAAGGATTTACCTTTGTCTATTTTGATTTGAGTCGAAGTCGAATTCGTAACTGTTTGAATTGTGTAGTCCCCAATTACTGACAGTGGTAACCGACCCAAAGCAATTTGATTATAATTCAATTCGTGACGATCATAAGTAGAAAGTTCATATTCTTCAGTCATTGATAAACAGTTTGTGGGACAATATTCGACACAGTTACCGCAAAATATACAGATACCAAAATCAATACTATAGTTAAGCAGTTGTTTTTTTTTAATATCTTTTTCAAATCTCCAATCAACAACGGGTAGATCTATGGGGCATACACGAACACATACTTCGCAAGCAATACATTTGTCAAATTCAAAATGGATTCGGCCACGGAAACGCTCTGATGTGATCGATTTTTCATAAGGATACTGAATAGTTACAGGTAAACGATTTGTATGGGATAAGGTAATTATAAAACTTTGACCAATGTACCTTGCGGCTCGTATTGTTTGTTGACCATAATTCATGAATCCAGTTACCATCGGAAACATATTGTAGATATCCACGAATAAGTTGATGTTTCTTTCTCTTGTTTAAGAGAGGTTATGAGTCTAGAATATCGTTATCATATTCTGTTATTTATAGTGAAATATTTATAGTGAAGCAAGTTGGAAAGAAGTTGTCAATAAAAAATTACCTAGAGAAATAGGTAAAAGAAATTTCCATCCAAGATTTAATAGCTGGTCTATTCTCATCCTGGGTAAAGTCCATCTTGTTGTGATAGATATGAAGAGAAACAAATAAGCTTTAGCTAATGTAATAAAGATACCAATTGTCATTCCAAAGACTCCAGCCATTTTATTTATTCCGAAAAGTTCAGGAATGGATATGTATGGCATAGAAAAATTCCACCCACCTAAATAAAGAACTGTTACAAATAATGAAGAAACTAAGAGATTTAGGTAAGAAGCAACGTAAAATAAACCATATTTAATACCGGAATATTCGGTTTGATAACCTGCTACCAATTCCTCCTCTGCTTCTGGTAAATCAAAGGGTAATCTTTCACATTCTGCTAAAGAAGAAATTAGAAAAACTATAAACCCTATAGGTTGACGCCACATATTCCACCCCAAAAAACCATATTGTGACTGTGCCTCAACTATATCAACTGTACTTGAACTGTTCGATAATCATAGTCGATAATAACATTACCGTTCTTACCGCTATTCCAAAACCGTACATGAGACCTCAGCTTCATACGGCTCCTCTATGGCCACACACGCAAATAAATGTAAGGACTGCTTCGGTATTATCGGTATCTTTGGAGTGTAGATAGAATAAAAATATCTCGTAAAGTCCCAAAAATTAGACCAATGGAATTCCGTCTGCTAGAATAACAAAAAGTACGCTTCCGAATTGATCTCATCCCTTATATAATTAAATAAAAAACTAAAAGTAATCTTTCTTCGGTAATAACTTAATCTTTCAATAAAATACCCGTTCTATCAATAGATGGAAAGAATTAGACACTAGTTCTAGTTAATGAATCATAACTAATAAGAATTCCATATGTATGGGTATAGATGGAGGAAAAAATTAATAAAGATCCCTTTTCCATTCTATTCTATTATTTATTGTATTTCATTCTATTTCTTTTGTTCCTTTTCTTGTTTCTCATAAGAGGGTACTCTGAAAAATAAAAATAAAGGATTAATTCGTTCTTGATAGTCACTTCTTTAATCAGTGAATAGGAGCATACTCTAGATCGGAATCGCGGGGAAGTACTGCTTGTTCGTTTCTACCAATTTAAAGCCCCTATTATGTTATGATTCGTTTTATGCGGAAATACCTCTTTTTTGATACCTTACATTATCTCTATTACTAATCCTTTGTGTACTTTGGTGTTTCTAACCATCTACTGATTTTTGATTGATCCCCTGTATGGTAATACATACAAGACAATAGTAGAAACTCCATACAGTTGATCTTTTGTACCCGCTTCAAGATATGATGACTAATCAAAGAATCTCAATCTTGGGATAAAGAGTTTTTACTGCTTATGTTTACTTCCACTTTATTTTTTTCTTGTATATAGGGAATGAGATTTTATCTTCTTATCTACATATTAATAAGCCGTTTTGTTTCACTCATATAACTATCTGGTTTAACTCATCGACCTGAATGAATGGAGGTCAAAATTCATCTTCTAACGAATCACACGTAGAGATATTGATAACACACATAGAGTTAATGGTATTTCATAACTAATAGATTGAGCAGCCGCTCGTAGACCACCTGAAAAAGAATATTTATTATTCGATCCATATCCTGATATAAGAAGCCCAATGGGAGCAATACTTGAAATGGAGATCCATAAAGAAACACCTATACTAAGATCAGCTAAAACAAGTCGATACCCAAAAGGAATTACTAAATAACTTAGTAGAATTGATATAACTGCTATAGATGGTCCGATACTAAACAAGGGAATATCTCCTCTAGATGGAAGGAGGTCCTCTTTAAAAAGTAATTTTGTCCCGTCTGCTAGAGCTTGAAGAATTCCCAAGGGACCCGTATATTCAGGTCCAATACGTTGTTGTATCGCTGCAGAGATTTCTCTTTCTAACCATACAATTACTAGCACTCCTATGGTGATTCCCAATATAAGGGTTAAAGCAGGGACAAACAGCCAGATGAGTCCATATACCTCTTTTAAAGATTCTGATTTAGAAAAAGAATTGATAGTTTGTACTTCTGTTGTTCCAATTATCATTTCAACGATCAACTTCTCCCATAATGATATCTATACTACCTAGTATCGTCATGATATCAGCCAATTTCATTCTTTTAATTAGCTGAGGAAGAATTTGCAAATTGATGAAACCGGGCGGACGAATTTTCCATCTCCAGGGGAAAATACTATTATCTCCTATCAAATAAATTCCTAATTCCCCTTTTGGGGCTTCCACTCTTACATAAAGTTCTTGTTTCGAAAATTCAAAATTCGGCGAAGTTTTTTTACTAATGAATCCATATTCAAAATCATTCCATTTATAATTCTTTGTTCCATCTAAGCGCCGAATTTCTAAATTCTCATAAGGTCCCCCTGGAATTCCTTCAAGAGCCTGTTGAATAATTTTTATGGATTCCCTCATTTCGCCGATTCGTACTAAATAACGAGCTAATGAATCTCCCTCCGTTTGCCATTGGACTTCCCAATCGAATTCATTGTAAGATTCATAATGATCAACTTTACGAAGATCCCATTGGATCCCAGAAGCTCGTAACATCGGTCCTGATAAGCCCCAATTTATGGCCTCTTCTCCACCAATAATGCCCACTCCTTCAACTCGTTCCAAAAAAATGGGATTCCGCGTAATAAGTTTTTCATATTCAACAAGACCCGTTAAAGAATAATCGCAGAAATCCAAACATTTATCTATCCAACCGTGAGGTAGATCAGCAGCTACTCCTCCGATACGGAAATAATTATGCATCATTCGCATACCTGTGGCAGCTTCGAATAGATCATATAGCAATTCTCTCTCTCTGAAAATATAGAAAAAAGGAGTCTGTGCGCCGATATCCGCCATAAAAGGTCCAAGCCATAACAAATGAGAAGCTATACGACTCAGCTCTAGCATAATTACTCTGATATAGCTGGCTCTTTGAGGGACTTGAACATTTCCCAGTTGTTCTGGTGCATTTACCGTTATTGCTTCTGTGAACATAGTAGCTAAATAATCCCAACGTGTTACATAAGGAAGATATTGTATAATTGTTCGGTTTTCCGCTATTTTTTCCATCCCTCTGTGTAAATAGCCCAATACGGGTTCACAGTCAATAACATCTTCACCATCGAGAGTAACGATCAGTCTAAGAACACCATGCATTGATGGGTGATGGGGGCCCATATTTACTATCATGAGATCTTTTCTTGTAGTCGGTACAGTCATATCTTTTCTTTCCTAATTCATTATTCCATGAATTTCTCAAAACAAGTTTTATAAATTTATAAAAATGAAAAATCTAATCATTAATAATAATAAAATTTAAACGAATCTTCAAATTAACGAGTTTTTGGCTCCCGAATATCCAACTGACTAATTAATTTCTTATAATGTACTCTATTTTTCTTTGACAAATAAGCCAACAACCGTTGACGTTTTCCCAGAATTTTTCGTAGACCTTTTTGTGATGAAAAATCTTTTTTGTGCAATTCCAAATGCGAAGTGAGTCTCCGTATTTTATTGGTGAAACTTAATACTTGAAATTCAACAGACCCTTTATTTTCTTCTTTTTCTTCTTGTGGAATAACTGAAATGAATAAATTTTTGACCATAAAAAAATTCTTATATCTTTTTTATTTTTTATGTATTTGATCGATCAGGAAAAATAATGATTATTTTATTTTTTATTATTATATGATTATGTCAGTCATTTTTCATTTTATTTTCATATGGTATAAACATTTAGATTTATTCATATACTACTTTATTTTATTCTAGCCAAATCCAATTTTTTATTCCTAGTTTCAATTGTCAATTGAATTGATATACCATTTTATTAAAAAATCAGTATCATGTGCTAAAAACATAAAGTATGTGTACATACATCTTTTGCCGTATATCGAATATGTCATGCGATATATAGCAAATGTACTATTCACTGATTCTGAATCGTGGATACATATGTATCCTTGACAGACTGAAACGACTCCCGTTATTGGCATCAAACCAATAGCGATTCATACAAGCTAAATCTTCTAATCGGTAATTGGGCCAAAGAAACAATTTTAATTTCATAAAGTTGGTTGCATCCGTATTAAGATGCTTGTCCTCATTCAAAAACCGCCCACAGTTTCTTATCTTGTTTTCGTTGCAAAATACTGGATTTTTATCCACACTATTACAATTCCGGGAATTCAAACAAATTAGAATTCTCAATTCTCTACGACGTCTATGAGATAGAATATTTTCAGGAACAAGGAAATCATAATGATTTTTTTTTTCTATATTCACGTTTAAATTATTCTTATTAACATATCTTTTTTTTATGAATTTTCTATTAGTTTTAATTTGGTCTTTAACCTTATCAACCAATGAAATACTTATGGTTTGATAGGTAATAAATTGTCCATCCCTTTTTATAGATAGACGAATCGGTTCGATAATTAATATTCCTTTTTTTATCAATTCTGTAAGAGCTAGATCCTTCTGAATCAGCATTACATCTAGACGCATCTCTCCTCTTTGAATCGAAGAGATAGCAATTTCCTTTGGATTTGTCAATCTAAGTAAGAGACAATATACCTTGATATTATTGATTATTCTTTGACTCAAGGGGTCATCCCATCTTAATTGAAAAAGGAAATATTTTTTCAGGAATAAATCTAGTTCTGCTTCCTTGTTGCTCTTGGATTTTTTTTTTTTTCTACGTTTTTTAATGTCTGATCCCGCGTAATCCTCTTCAATATCTTTTTTTTTATTTTGTTTTCGTAGATCTGATCCAAGATCTTTTTGGCACTGTTGTTCGTTTTTTTCTTGGTTGAAATTTTCTAAATAAAGATATTCTTTTTGATTAGATAATATAGGAATAGGAGGATTTTTTTTTTTATTTACGTTGGTGTTTTTTTTTTTACTAATATTTTCATTTCGATGAAAGTCTAAAAGAAGAAATTTGATTGGTATAACCCACGGTTTAATCTTATATGTATCAAAAAGTAGCACAAATTCTGGGACGAACCAAGATTCTAGTTTTGATATGGTACGATTACGATATAACCTTTCTTGATTCATTCCCATCCAATCAAAAAAGTTTTTTTTTTTGGCTATTTGTTGATGAATCAAAATATTTTTTTTTTTTATTTTGTTTTTATACTTAGTCTCAATATCGATATTCTCTGTAAGACAAAAATGGAGAATTCTACAATTAAAATATTTTCTATCCAGATTTTGATTTGCATCAATAATATATCTCTCTTCTAGATAATCACTAATAGCTGTACTTAACAATACATAAAATGAGTCGAGTTTCGGTGTATTGAAAATAGATGGATATGAAATCCCTGGGCTATCGTTTACTTGTAATGTTGATCCATAAATATATGAGTTTTTCTTTTCCCCATAATTCATATATTTATGTGATAAAAGATTATATCTGTAGTGTTTTTTAAACAATTTTTCTTTTTGATTCATCAATGAATCCATTGCAGAATAATCTTCGTTCATGTAATGAATTAATTGGTCTTTTTCATTTTTATATGAATTGGATTTAATTGAGTCTTTATTTTGAATCATACGACGTTGGTTGACTCTATTTCGCCATTTTTTGGGGACTAATTGAGACCATTTCACATCGGAAAAATGGTATTGATAATAATCCTTTAACCAGTTTTTCCATTTATTCATTCCAGACTTTTGAATTTTCTTATGCCTTGATTTGTAATCAACTATTCCTCGTGTTATACAATAATCCTTTATTTTATCCTTAAGATAATGATGGGTCCCGTGATCTTGAAGTACAGATCTCAAGTTATACTTGTTAAGTAATTGGGTTTGTGATAATTTGTAAAATACATATGCTTGTGACAAGGAAGATAAGTCACTATAACTATTTAAATTAGTATTACTAATATTAGTATTTGAAATATTAATATTAGTATTTAAAAACGACTTTTTTATAGTCGAAATAAAGTTCATTGTATTTTGATTTGTTTCATCAATTCCTTCTTGATTTGTTTTATCGTTGTAAGTGGATTTATTGATAATTTTTTTTGAATCAACAAAAAAAAGTTGTGCATTGATTCTTGGAATGTTAATGGTATATAGGAGGATCTCTATGTATATTTTTTCAATGAAAGATTTCATAAAATGATATAATTTACGTATTAATCGGATATTGTTTCTTTTGAATATCTGCCAACTATATTGCTGCGATTCCGATCTTTTATCATCATAAGTTAAAACTATTTTTTTATTGTCTTTTGTGATTTGTTCTATTTGATTCTTAGTTGTGATTATCCTATTAGAAATATCTTTCATTTTTTTTTCTATTAATGAATAATTTGTCCAACTTGACGTATGAATTGGAACGGTCGATTCACGGTTAATTTTATTATTTATTTTGGAATCTTTTCCATTTTTATTCGGTTCATATACTTTCTTCGCCTTCCTCAATTCAAATAATAAAATTGGATTTACTTTTTCAAGTTCTTTTATTATTCGTTTTATAACTAGAACTATGTTTCTGACCCATTCTTTTTTTTCTTTTGAAATTAGTAGAGACCATTTTCCTCTTTCTTTTAAGACTCTTAGAAGGATAAAAGATTTATTTTTTACTTTTTTTATTTTTTTTTCGAGTTCTTTATAAATGGGTTCAAAAAAAGACGGTCGTTTTCGGGGAGAACCAAAGGGAAGTTCTGCTTCCATTCCCCATACTGTTAAAAAACAAAAATTGTCTTTTTTTCCTTTTTTTTTTGTTGAATCTATATCTTGAGATCGTGTCTTGGGGCTTCGCCAAGGTTTCAGACAAAAAGGAAATAGAATCTTTATCTGAATCCCGTCTGTTAACCAATCCTTTGGAAATTCTGTTTCTGATAATTGAACACCATTATAGGTGCACTTAACGTGCATTTCTTGATTCCATTCCTTCAAATCCTCATACCACTCGGGGGATTGGAATAATAGCATACGTCCAATATTTTTAGCTATTATCAATGAAGGTAATACAATATATTTTCTAAGAAAAGATTGGGTTACTAACATCGAACCTCTTATTGCTTGAGCAAATATAATGGTATCCCAAGTTTCGGATATTGTTATCCGATCATTTTCCTCTTTTTTCTCCCTTTCTTTTGCCCCTTCTTTATCAAAATCGGAAATTTGCAATTCTGATTCTATACCAACCCAATCTCTAAAAATAAGATTTATCATTTCATAAATATCAAAAAAAAGAAAAAAAAATGTTTTGTCTATTCGATCTAAAAAAAGCGGGGAATGTACATTTGCTTGAAACATTTCCCAAG